AAGTCCATATCTATGTAAATAGGATATTTCTATCTAATTATTTTTTCTGTTGCAACAGGACAAATAGAATGTTCTTCTGAAATCATAAGACTATGTATGCCATACATATGGTTGGGATTGTAGTTCAATCGGTTAGAGCACCGCCCTGTCAAGGCGGAAGCTGCGGGTTCGAGCCCCGTCAGTCCCGAACTAGAATCCGATGAATTGAACAATTCATTTCTCCCCCTCCCGTGAAAGGGAAGACGGGGAACGAAATCTAATCTCTGGGGGGGGGATCCCTCTTTCTTTTTTTTTTTTTTTATTTCGCATTTATCATCAGACAAATATGTAAATTTTTATTTTTTATACTAGCACCGATTGGTAAGGGAGAAACATATGTAGATTTTTAAAATCCTTACTTCTTACTAGAGTAAGACAGACTCTCTCTATGGAATAGAGTGTCCATATTCCATATTTGGACCGAGAGTACAGACACAAATAGTCTTCGTTTATTGTACGATACACAAAGAACTTCACTCGACAGAGTACTTTTCGGGTTCAGATGTAACCACACCTTCTATTGAAAAAAAAAAAAATATATATATATATATATATATCTCATTCTCATCCAAATTGCACACTGCATTTTTTATGTATGTGTTCTAGTTCAAGGGGGATACTAATAAAATATCAACCAAGTAACGTCCCTACCCGTCCCTTTCTTTTTTCCATCTCATTTCTACTACTGGTTTTTATTTGCATATTGTATGACCCATAGAATATAGAATAGGGTATGGGCCGTATGATAATATCATACCTCATACTTCATAATTTTATGCATAAGGAAAGGAATAAGAATTGGAGAAGTGTATAAGAATAGGTGATAGAAAAGTGGGAAAATGAAATGGGATTTCTGATCCAATAACAATAAAGAATCCTAATTTTTCTTTCTTTTTTCTTTCTCTTTAATTTAGATTGAGTATGGATAAAAGATCTTCCTATGTTATACTATGTTCTAGTATTCAATTCGCGATGAGAAAAAAATTTGATATTTTTATTCATAACATGGATTCGGGTTAGTATCATCAAGATGCAATTAAGACCTTTGAATTGATAGGAGTCCACTTTAACATCTCTATGGGATTAGATCCCGAACTATTGTGAAAGAAGAAAACAAAGAGATATTATGGAAGTCAATATTCTTGCGTTTATTGCTACTGCGCTGTTCATTTTAGTTCCTACTGCCTTTTTACTTATAATATACGTCAAAACAGTCAGCCAAAATAATTAATTTGAATTAAATTTGAATTCTTCCTTTTTATCAATGATTGAAGAAATGAAAGGTTTAAAACTAGATTTGAGATAGTGTGGTAGAAAGAGCTATATATAGCTCTTTCTACCACACTATACAATTGAGTTTTGTAGAATATTTCATATTCATCTTCTTAGTACATAAAGTTTTCTTTTATAAAGAAATCAGCTTTTAAATCAATTAAAAATATATAATATATATTATTAGACGTACATCAAAATGAAATAGCACTCTATTTTTCTCTACACCCATTTTTATGCATTTTGATCAATCCAAAAAAATTGGAAAACCAACTGCTTTAATTCCTTCTTTTTTATATCTCTTCTTATACTTATAGATCCGGAGGTCCATCGAAAGAATTAATTAAAAGAAAAGAAAGATAGGAAAAAATCTTAAATAGAATTCTAATTCTCTAATACTAATATATATATATATAAACCAAGGTATTTCTTTTTTTTTAAGCTTTCGCAAAAAGTATTAAATTAGTAATATTCTTAGCTCTAAAGCCCACTCCTTCCCCATACTACAAGTGAAAGAGAAAATGTAAACACTACCATTAAAGCAGCCCAAGCAAGACTTACTATATCCATGTGAATGATGTCCTTTATCTCTATGAAACGAAAAATTTATTCCATTATTGATTCATAATCATAGTGGAATCAATGGCGCAGAGTCAAAATAGGATTGTTACTTATGGCTATTTTTATTGGTGAAAAAATCAACTCGTAAAAGTCCCTTTCTTTCCAATTCTATTGAATAAGAAAGAATTTAGTATTTAGTAATATGAATTAGTATTTAATTAATATGAAATAGTAAAAAAGTAAGATAATATGAATATAAAATAGAAAAATACAAAGAAATGAAATAAGAAATCAATTCAACCATTCTGATTCAATTTCTGAGTACTCAGAGCCTCTCGTGAGTCTGGATACCTGGATACCTGGATACAAAGTATCTTCGGTTCTTTCCATAATTATTAAATGAATTTCCCATCGGCCTATCCAATTTCACCAATCTAATTTCATTGCAGACAGAGTTAGTAAACACTATCTCAATATTAAGAAAGGTATAGTTGAAAAGAATTAGGGAGTCTTTTTGGTCTTTTTTAGAATTCTTTCTTCAACCTTAGGATTCAAAAAGGAGTATTTCTTAGGAACCTTTGGATACCAAAATTTCCGACTTCTTACTTTCATAGTTCTGATGCCTAGA